TTGTAACGATCAAGACTGGTAAGTCCGTCGGTCCATACAGTTGTCCATGTACCAGTAGAAGATTCGGCAGCTACTGCGGCTCCTGCTTCTTCTGACGGAACTCCAGGTTGAGGGGTTACTCGGAATGCTGCCAAGATATCGGTATCCTGGGGTTGATATTCGGGAGTATAATAAGTCAATTTGTAATCTTTAACACCTGCTTTAAATCCAACACTTGCTTTAGTTTCTGTTTGTGGTGACATAAGTCCCTCCCTACAACTTAATTTGATGAAAATTTTTACAACAAAACAACAAGGTCTACTCGACAAAAATCAGGACTTAATGAAACCTTTTACAGGAATCTTTCATAAAATTCTCAACTAATATTATCAACTAATCAAAATGGTTCGTTATTAGACCATGTATTTGATTCGCCAAATACAGCATTATTGTATACTCTTTCATATATATGGCGCAACCCAACCCTTGTTTTTCAAGTTTCCAATTTCTTACCCCCTTTTGAATCGAAAGACCTAAATAATTCGAAATTCACTCTTGACAACGAGATATGTTGTATATGTATATCCTAGATGTGAAAATACGCGGAATTCTATCGGGAAAGGGTAAAGGAATAGGCTGGACATAAATCAATATACTAAATAAGAACTTAGTTCCAGTGCGATAGAAATAATGAATCATAAATTCAATTTAAATATTTAAATATAGTTTCGAGTTCGACTTTCGTAGATAATATCGAAAGGATTGTCTATAATGATAGACAAATAAAAGACTTTCTCAAGATTTTTATTCATCCATTTGATATTTTTTTTTTTTTGAAAATCAGTTGAGTGAACTTGAGAATTCACTCATTGAAATTGACTAGAATAAGTAAAAATGGAATAAGTGAACAATTGAATTGGATTCCTTTGGATGGTACCAAAAAAAATTGAGTGCTAACTCCTATTTCTTAATTAATTTCTTATTTAATTAAGAAATCTGCTATCGGACATTTATTTTATTTTGGATTCGATAATTTTCATTTTTGCAAAGAATTTCGACATAGTTTACTTTAAAAAACTATATATTATGAACTATATATTATGAGAAACAATCCCACTACTTCTGGTCCTGGGGTTTCCACACTTGAAAAAAAAAAGCTGGGGCGTATCGCTCAAATTATTGGTCCGGTACTGGACGTAGCTTTTCCTCCAGGTAAGATGCCGAATATTTACAATGCTCTGGTAGTTAAGGGTCGAGATACTGTGAGTCAACCAATTAATGTGACCTGTGAGGTACAACAATTATTAGGAAATAATCGAGTTAGGGCTGTAGCTATGAGTGCTACAGACGGTCTAACGCGAGGAATGGAAGTTATTGACACAGGAGCTCCTTTAAGCGTTCCAGTCGGTGGAGCAACTCTCGGACGAATTTTTAACGTACTTGGAGAGACTGTTGATAATTTAGGTCCCGTAGATACTCGCACAACATCTCCTATTCATAGATCTGCGCCCGCCTTTACCCAGTTAGATACTAAATTATCTATTTTTGAAACAGGAATTAAAGTGGTAGACCTTTTAGCCCCCTACCGACGTGGAGGAAAAATCGGACTATTTGGGGGAGCTGGAGTGGGTAAAACAGTACTCATTATGGAATTGATCAACAACATTGCAAAAGCTCATGGGGGCGTATCCGTATTTGGCGGAGTAGGTGAACGTACTCGTGAAGGAAATGATCTTTACATGGAAATGAAAGAATCCGGAGTTATCAATGAACAAAATATTGCGGAATCAAAGGTGGCTCTAGTCTACGGTCAAATGAATGAACCGCCGGGAGCACGTATGAGAGTTGGATTGACTGCCCTAACTATGGCGGAATATTTCCGAGATGTTAATGAACAAGACGTACTTCTATTTATCGACAATATCTTCCGTTTCGTACAAGCAGGATCTGAAGTATCCGCCTTATTGGGTAGAATGCCTTCTGCTGTGGGCTATCAACCTACTCTTAGTACCGAAATGGGCTCATTACAGGAAAGAATTACTTCTACAAAAGAAGGGTCCATAACTTCGATTCAAGCAGTTTATGTACCTGCAGACGATTTGACCGATCCCGCTCCTGCCACGACATTTGCACATTTAGACGCCACTACCGTACTGTCAAGAGGATTAGCCGCAAAAGGTATCTATCCAGCAGTGGATCCCTTAGATTCAACGTCAACTATGCTCCAACCTCGGATCGTTGGCGAGGAACATTATGAAACTGCGCAAAGAGTTAAGCAAACCTTACAACGTTACAAAGAACTTCAGGACATTATAGCTATCCTTGGGTTGGACGAATTGTCCGAAGAAGATCGTTTAACCGTAGCAAGAGCACGAAAAATTGAGCGTTTTTTATCACAACCTTTTTTCGTAGCAGAAGTATTTACGGGCTCCCCGGGAAAATATGTTAGCCTAGCAGAAACAATTAGAGGGTTTCAATTGATCCTTTCCGGAGAATTAGATAGTCTCCCTGAACAGGCCTTTTATTTGGTAGGTAACATCGATGAAGCTACCGCGAAAGCTATGAACTTAGAAATGGAGAGCAAATTGAAGAAATGACCCTAAATCTTTGTGTACTGACTCCTAATCGAATTGTTTATAATTCCGAAGTAAAAGAAATAATTTTACCTACTAATAGTGGCCAAATCGGCGTATTACCAAACCACGCTCCTATTGCCACAGCTGTAGATATAGGGATTTTGAGAATACGCCTTAACGAACAATGGTTAACAATGGCTCTGATGGGCGGTTTTGCTAGAATAGGCAATAATGAGATCACTGTTTTAGTAAATGAGGCTGAGAGGGGTAGTGACATTGATCCACAAGAAGCCCAGCAAACTCTTGAAAAAGCAGAAGCTAACTTGAGTAAAGCCGAAGGAAAGAGACAAATAATTGAAGCAAATCTAGCTCTCAGACGAGCTAAGACACGAGTAGAGGCTACCAATACGATTTCGTAACTAGTTGGTGCGTCCAAATAATCAAAAGAGGTTTTGTTTATACACTTTTTATCTATAGAATCTATATAGAGAAGATATCCTATTTTTCGTTGTATTTTATTTTGTTGATTCAATCAAATAAAAAGAAAAATAGGATTCTGGTTCAACGAAAAAAAAAATAAATAGAAAATATAAAAATTCAGAATTATAAGATTATAAATTTATATAGTCGATTATATATAGTCTTAATAATCGGAGGGTGAGTATAAAAACTTATTAGATACCGGAGTCGACGGTATATAATAAGTTTTACCTACTATTGGATTTGAACCAATGACTCCTGCCGTATGAAAGCAATACTCTAACCACTGAGTTAAGTAGGTCGTTTATCATTACAAAGGGAACCCTCGCTATAGATGGATTATAAATGGAATAGTGTTTATAAGCAATATTAATCAAACAAACAGACCGAAGAGCTATGATGTTGAATCGTGGAATAGAAATCTTGACAAATAATTATCCGAATGCTAAAAAAAAATATGTAGCACAACACAAGGGCTATAGCGCAGTTGGTAGAGTAGCTCGTTTACACGAGCGCCAATGTTTTTCAAGGAAGTCCGCCGTGCAATCAAAAGCTTGCTAAATCCATGTCTTACTCTATGACTTTGAGAAAAAAAACAAGAGAATAATAGCCTGACAATTAGTTCTAGTTCGGTTCGATTCAGGTGCTCGTTTAGTCGCTAAATAGACCCCATTATTGTATTGTATTAATTTCATATCTTGATTTGATATGGTGGATTCCGAGGGTATTCAATGCTAGGCATAATGAGCATAAGGGCCTCAAAAAATCTCTTTTCGTCCTATGAACTTTAAGGCGTACAAATTTTCATATTGGATTTTTTAAGCCGAACGACGGAGGCTCTATTTAAGATTTTAAATAATCGATGCCAAAGGCGCACCTACGTCAAGATAAAACTCTTCTTTGAAACACTTTGGTAGTGCTTATGAACCAAAGGTCAAGTAAATAATGAAGTAGAGTACATGGAACCATATTTTTTCTTGATAGAAAAAAGATGGCGGACTGGCTGATATTTACATTAGTTAATGAAAGAGCCCAATGCAAAAAAAAAATGCATGTTGGGTCCTTGAAACTAAATCATTTTTATAATAATCCGTTTGATTGATCCGTTTTACCGAAAAGGTCATCGGTTCGAGTCCGTATAGCCCTAAGGGTAAAATTAACCATGGAAAAAATTACCGACTACTTGACAAAGGTAATTTTTTTTTATATAAATATACAAACAAATAGATGGAAAAAATTACCGACTACTTGACAAAGGTAATTTTTTTTTATATAAATATACAAACAAATAGATGGAAAAAATTACCGACTACTTGACAAAGGTAATTTTTTTTTATATAAATATACAAACAAATAGATGGAAAAAATTACCGACTAAGAGTAGGATTTTTAGTAAAATAATTTTATAAAAGTTTTATTTATCTTTACATTGATTGATTACTATGAATTATAATGTCATAAAATGGGATGCGTGATAATAAATACAACAACGGTTCGTGTGGGTCTCATCTCATATGATCTGATCGGAAATTTTTAAATTATGCATTCAACTCTTACAAATATCATAGATAACACGGATATCCCGCAATTTACTTTTCAATAAATTGCTTTAATATTTCATTTTCGAATCTTTAGAAATATAAACAATATCTCTTATCTTCTTTCTATTTTTTATAAAAGTACAGATATTAGGGGGTTCTAATAACTATGACTTTTATTTTCAATTTGATAAACCAACCTTTTGTAAAAAAAGGGCGGTTACCCTTCTTGGAATTAAAAAGGAACTTAGGACACAAGTATAAATTGCTTACTGAAGCAACAGAAAATTCGGGTTCTCTTGATGAAAAGAATTTTAGCGCGGAGGATACCAGGATAAGTGATACAGAAAGTCTTGGATGGATCCCCGAAAATAGGGGAATTGATAATATTATATTAACTAAAAACCCGGGAGAGGAGGTAAATAATATGGAGAAGCGGGATCTGGAACGGGACGTAAATCAGAAAACTGATGGAACAGAGAATATAACGGAAACGGACGGCATGCGAAAATTTGCGCATTTGTGGGTTCCCTGCGAAAATTGTTATAATTTGCACTACAAAAAAAGCTTTAATGCAGCGAGAATCTGCGAGAAATGTGGAATTCATTTAAGAATGAATAGTTGGGATAGGCTAGAGCTTCTGATTGATGAAGGCACTTGGATTCCCATGGATGAAGACATGGTTTCGAGGGATCCAATTGAATTTGATAAAGAAGTTTTTTATGAAAAAATTAACTACAAAGAATTCTTAAAAGAATTTATGGGTTATTATAGTAAGAATTGTGTATTCATTGAAATACTAAATAATACCGATAAGGAGGAGGATCGCGAAAATGATAAGTATTGTTTCAAATGCGGGATTGATAGACCTGATTGTTTCGAGGAACTCCACGAAGGGGAGATTAGCCCTTTCCAAATTTTTTTCGGGTGTGCGAAATATGATACAAGGGATTCTGGTTTTTTCGAGGAATGCGCCAAAAAAGGTGGGCTTTTCCATTTCGAAATTTGTTGGATACTCTCTAAATATTATAAATCAGATGAAGATGCTTTTCGGAAATTTTTTTCCAAAGATTATGAACCATATTTCAAAGACGATGAATTGTGTTCCGAAGCTTTTGAGACAGAATTTAATGAGAAACTTTTGGGCAATAATGCGATTGAGATTTACTATTTTACTAAGTCCTGCGAAAATTTTTGTAGTATTTCTCCCTTATTTTATAAGCTTTTTTTCGAAAATCGGGTGGATCTTCCCAGATTGGAACAATTTTGTTCCAAATTTGGGATTGATCTGTCCGAATTTTTTGAATCTTTTCCCAAACACGAGATGGATTGCCTCAAATTTTGTCAAGAAGCTGGCAGCCTGGGGATTGGATTTTCGCTTTTATCTGATTCTTGTGAAAAACAAATTAGTTATGATTATCTTGACCTTGCTTTTTTTAGGAAAATTCCAAAAAGTGTTTCTGGGATTTACAAATTTTGGGAGGAATCTTACAAAAATGAGCTTGATCTTTTCTTTATTCTTGACGAAATTGGCGAAAGGGAGAGGTTTAGGATTCTTTCCAAGCTTTCGAAAACTTTTTGCCGTTATAAACTTGGTATGCACAAATCCTTTGAGGGTATTGCTGAAAATCATAAAAAAGGTATTGCTGAAAATCATAAAAAATATTTTTCCAGAGATCAGATTGATTTTTCAAAGGATTCAAAAGATCATATTGATTTTGCGAGAGATTCTAGAGAGCATATTGATCCGGATGAGGATTTTCAAAATCCAACTGATCTTGACCCTGATAGAGATTCTTCTGCAGGTTTTTCCAGAGATCAGATTGATTTTCCGAAGGATTCAAAAGATCATATTGATTTTGCGATGGATTCTAGAGATCATATTGATCCGGATGAGGATTTTCAAAATCCAACTGATCTGGATCCTGATAAAGATTCTTCTGGAGATTTATTGGGCCGAAGAGACTCAAAAGATCTTATTCATCATATTTATTTTGCGAAGGATTCTAGAGATCATATTGATCCGGATTCTAGAGATCATATGGATCCGGATGAGGATTTTCAAAATCCAACTGACCTTGATCCTGATAGAGATTCTTCTGCAGATTCTTCCAGAGATCAGATTGATTTTCCGAAGGATTCAAAAGATCATATTGATTGGGATGAGGATTGTCGACCCCGAACTGCTCTGGATCCGGATAAGGATTCTTCTGGAGATTTATTGGGTCGAAGGGGTGGTAATGAAAATGAAGAGTGGGATGGATACTGTCAAAATCCAACTGGTCATGATCCTGATAAAGATTCTTCTGGAGATTCAGCACGCCCAATGGATGGTATTAACGTATATAAAGAGGAGGAAGACCCTCTTGCTTATATTTTTACGGATTCGGAGGATGTTACGTATCCTGTCAAGAAAGATATTTCCGAAAAAGAAAAGGAAGGCTCGAAAAGGGAAGAAGAGTCCGCAGCTTCTAGTGATTCTTCTGGATTGGAAGGGAGATATTATCGGGACCATATGGATTTATCCCCCAAAGAGACCGGGTTAGAAGAAATTTCGGAAAAAGATAAGGAAGGTTCGAAAAAGGAAGAAGAGTCCAAGGAAGAAGAGTCCGCAGAATCTAATGATTTAGAATCCGAATCTGAATTCGAGCGGAGAGATGGTTCGAAAAAGGAAGAAGAGTCCAAGGAAGAAGAGTCCAAGGAAGAAGAGTCCAAGGAAGAAGAGTCCAAGGAAGAAGAGTCCAAGGAAGAAGAGTCCAAGGAAGAAGAGTCCAAGGAAGAAGAGTCCAAGGAAGAAGAGTCCAAGGAAGAAGAGTCCAAGGAAGAAGAGTCCAAGGAAGAAGAGTCCAAGGAAGAAGAGTCCAAGGAAGAAGAGTCCAAGGAAGAAGAGTCCAAGGAAGAAGAGTCCAAGGAAGAAGAGTCCAAGGAAGAAGAGTCCAAGGAATCTAGTGATTTTGAATCCGAATTTGAATTCGATTGGGACGAGTTTATAGAGGCTCTTAATAGAAAAGTTAGTGATTTTGAATCCGGATTTGGATTCGATCGGAGCTATGGTTCGAAAAAGGAAGAAGAGTCCAAGGAAGAAGAGTCCAAGGAAGAAGAGTCCAAGGAAGAAGAGTCCAAGGAAGAAGAGTCCGCAGAATCTAATGATTTAGAATCCGAATCTGAATTCGAGCGGAGAGATGGTTCGAAAAAGGAAGAAGAGTCCAAGGAAGAAGAGTCCAAGGAAGAAGAGTCCGCAGAATCTAATGATTTAGAATCCGAATCTGAATTCGAGCGGAGAGATGGTTCGAAAAAGGAAGAAGAGTCCAAGGAAGAAGAGTCCAAGGAAGAAGAGTCCAAGGAAGAAGAGTCCAAGGAAGAAGAGTTCGCAGAATCTGATTATTTTGAGCCCGAAGATGATGAAGAAGAGTTCGCAGAATCTGATTATTTTGAGCCCGAAGATGATGAAGAAGAGGATATAAATTATATAGATTATTATGATTCTTACCAAGACGAGACCGGGTTACCTGAAGCTATTCAAACAGGTATAGGTGAACTAAACGGTATTCCTTTAGCAATTGGTGTTATGGATTTTGGGTTTATAGGGGGTTCTATGGGAGCCGTAGTAGGTGAAAAAATCACCCGGTTGATTGAATATGCTACCAAAAATTCACTACCCCTTATTATAGTATGTGCTTCTGGAGGGGCACGGATGCAAGAAGGCATCGTGAGCTTAATGCAAATGGCTAAAATATCTTCTGCCTTGTACGACTATCACTATAAACCGGTCGAAAAAAAATTATTATATATATCAATTCTTGCATCGCCCACTAGTGGTGGTGTGACAGCCAGTTTTGGTATGTTGGGGGATATTATTATTGCCGAACCAGACGCCGAAATTGCGTTTGCGGGTAAAAGAGTAATTGAGGAAGTTTTGAAGGAGGAAGTACCCGAAGGTGCACAAACAACCGAAAATTTATTCGAAAAGGGTTTATTCGATCCAGTCTTACCACGTAATCTTTTAAAGAGCGCTCTAAGTGAGTTACTTGAGCTGCACGGTTTTTTTCCTTTGAATAAAACCCAAGCCAAGCATTAGGGTCAATTATTTGTGTCAATTCAATCAAAGTATTTGGTTTATCGGAATCAAAGTAAAAACTAGAAGGATGGAAGTTTTTAGCTGGCGACGCCCTATTTGTAGAATATAAAAAATAAAAAAATATAATGAATATAGAATATATATTCATTATATTTCCGATTACTAATCAGGAAACCCCTATCAATAAGAAGGAAAAAAAAGAAGGACTTCTTACCTTTTTTTTCCTTCTGCGAAATTTGTCAAATAAAAAAAATTTCATGTTCCCTTTTTCCATTTTGACATATGTATATAATTCATAAATCACTTTTTTCCTCTTTCGGGATTTTCCGGGAATCCCCTTTTTCCTTATTTAAAATCCCTCTATTTTTTTTATTGAATTAGTAGAAGCAAAAGAAAGAAGAAAAAATGAAGAATAATAAAGTCGATTATCATATATTATATGTGGAAAGGTTATTTTTTTAGTTCTACATTCCTTGCACTTATTATATATACTCTACTTACTTCTACTTCTATAGATATAGAATTCGAATTCGAATTAATTTATTAATATAATAACATAATAACAAAAAAAAAATATAACAAACAGGTACAATATAGTAAATCGAGGTACCCATTCTATGACAACTATCAACTTTCCCTCTATTTTTGTGCCCCTAGTAGGCCTAGTATTTCCGGCAATTGCAATGGCTTCTTTATTCCTTCATGTTCAAAAAAACAAGATTGTTTAGATCCTGTGGGCCAAATCTAATTTTTCAAGACTTAGACTTGAATCATAAAACAGATATCTATTTAGCAGAATGGTCTACCACGTGATTTCTTCCGAACATAAACGAAGGAGCCCTTATGCATGTGCATGCGGAAACATGACATTAGGGGTAGATTTATTATTTTTGATCTAACTAGTTAAAAGTAAAGATTCACATCAGAATGGTACTAGTTGATGAGAGTTACATCGGAAATAAAAAGAATAAGGAAAGTCAAATTCATTTGGGATATTCTTTCAATTCAAATAAAATGCAACCCGATCTACTATGAATTGGCGATCAGAACGTATATGGATAGAGCTTATAACGGGATCTAGAAAAATAAGTAATTTCTGCTGGGCATTTATCCTTTTTTTAGGTTCATTAGGATTCTTATTAGTTGGAATTTCCAGCTATCTTGGTAGGAATTTGATATCTTTATTCCCCCCCCAGCAAGTTATTTTTTTTCCACAAGGGATCGTGATGTCTTTCTATGGGGTCGCAGGCCTCTTTATTAGCTCCTATTTGTGGTGTACAATTTCTTGGAATGTAGGTAGTGGTTATGATCGATTCGATAGAAAAGAAGGAATAGTATGTATTTTTCGTTGGGGATTTCCTGGAAAAAATCGTCGCATCTTCCTCCGATTTCTTATAAAAGATATTCAGTCCATTAGAATAGAACTTAAAGAGGGTATTTATACTCGTCGTGTCCTTTATCTGGAAATCAGAGGTCAGGGGGCCATTCCCTTGACCCGTACTGATGAGAATTTTACTCCACGAGAAATTGAACAAAAAGCTGCTGAATTGGCCTATTTCCTGCGTGTACCAATTGAATGAAGTATTTTGAAATGAATGCTTTCTTTCTCAGCTCGGAATAAAATAAAAAATCTACAATCCTTTTTTATATGGCGTACCCTAAGTAAGGTAAATAACGGAAATTAAATCAGAACACCCATTCGGGTCAAAACAGACGTATACGGGTATACATAAAAACCAAAAGGAGAATTTTTTTTTGTTTACAAATTTGTCTGCAAAAAGGGGTTTTTTATTCGTATGGAAATCGACTCAACTCAATTCTCAATTCAATTCAGTAACAGTAATAAAAAAAAAGTAAAAAATAGAAATAATAATGGACTCATTCCATATATCAAATCGAAATAAATAACTTTCTTTAGGCCCAGTAGTTAGAATTGATAGGTTAGATACAATACAAAAAAATCCTGTATTTTTCTTATATTATTTAGCAATCTTTCGTTTTATTTTTATTCTTTCTTTTGTTCTCTTTAATGATCAAACAATTGGCTTTCTTATAATTATAACGAGAATTTTATTATTCGAATTTTGTTTTGTTTTGCTACCCATTTTTGATCATCACATTCAGACCCTCAATTCGTTATTTTGTGCTAGGGGTAACTTGTGAAATTTTTCCAAAGATTTGATTGATATTATTGATATTTTGGTAGTCAAGTAAGTTCTCTCGTCTTGAAATCAAAATAATATTCATTAATTGAAGTGGATGTCCCACGTATTCATTAAAAGGAAGGAATTGCTTCGAATTGGATGGACCAATTGCAATATCTGGAAACACTATTTTTTTGTTTATTCATTCGAATTCAGAGTGGATTCTTTATTCTAAATTTTGTGTTTTTTCAAGATTCAAGGACTAATTAACAAATTAGAACAAAAAAAACAGAAAATAGACTCATGGATTCGATACTTTGTAATAGAATAATAGAACTCATGTTTCATAGAAATACTAGGTCGCATAGAGTCGACGAGCGCGACGGGTTCGTTAACAATTTATAGATGAAAAAAAATGGAAAAAAAGAGAGCATTTATTCCCTTTCTATATCTTGTATCTATAGTATTTTTACCCTGGTGGATCTCTCTATCATTTCAAAAAAGTCTGGAATCTTGGGTTACTAATTGGTGGAATATTAATCAATCTGAAACTTTTTTGAATGATATTCAAGAAAGGGGTCTTCTAGAAAAATTCATCGAATTAGAGGAGCTCCTTTTGTTGGACGAAATGATAAAGGAATACCCGGAAACATATCTACAAAAGCTTCGTATAGGAATCCACAATGAAATGATTCAATTGATCAAGATGCACAATGAGGATTGTATCCATATGATTTTGCACTTCTCGACAAATATAATCTGTTTCCTTATTCTAAGTGGGTATTCTATTCTGGGAAATAAAGAACTTATTCTTCTTAACTCTTGGGTTCAGGAATTCCTATATAACTTAAGCGACACAATAAAAGCTTTTTCTATTCTTTTATTAACCGATTTATGTATCGGATTTCATTCACCCCACGGTTGGGAACTAATGATTGGCTCTATCTACAAAGATTTTGGATTTGCGCATAACGATCAAATTATATCTGGTCTTGTTTCCACTTTTCCAGTCATTCTAGATACAATTTTAAAATATGGCATTTTCCGTTATTTAAATCGTGTATCCCCATCGCTTGTAGTGATTTATCATTCAATGAATGATTGAAAAGAAAAACGATATACGGATATTAATCCAATTAGAATTTAGAATTATAATGTTTCTTACTTCGTACATAATCAAAGCATTCAAAATCGTACTTACTCCTTCTATTTCTACCCACCCAAGGCGGGGAGTTTATCCCACATTCCAGTAATATTATTTCAGTAAATTCAGTTCAGTAAGGTAAATAGCAGAATCGTGGATAGGGAACTATACTAGCAACCTACCCAATTTATTGTAGAAATTGTCGGGATCAACGATTGATTGGACCATGCAAACTAGAAATACTTTTTCTTGGATAAAAGAACAGATTACTCGATCCATTTCCATATCGGTCATGATATATATAATAACTCGGTCATCCATTTCAAATGCGTATCCCATTTTTGCACAGCAAGGTTATGAAAATCCACGAGAAGCAACTGGGCGTATTGTATGCGCCAATTGCCATTTAGCTAATAAGCCCGTGGATATTGAGGTTCCACAAGCGGTTCTTCCTGATACTGTATTTGAAGCCGTTGTTCGAATTCCTTATGATACGCAACTAAAACAGGTTCTTGCTAACGGCAAAAAGGGGGGTTTGAATGTGGGGGCTGTTCTTATTTT